GAAAGCATTAAGCACAAATAGGATACACACACCTTTTATTTTGAAATAGCAAAGGAATGCTTCTAATGGAACATGTAGAAATAGTAAGACCTATTGTTTGTTACCTTTCTTTCATAAGCAAAAGACGTCAAAATATACCATCAAGATAGATAACCATCTATCAGATACCTCTATTTTATTTGATCTAAGGCTTACGTCTTTCTTTCTGTGAAAGAATGGAATGGTAAGACACCACCATCATTATTACATACATTCTCTTTTTTGTAATCCCCTACACGGGGAAAGAATTTTTTTTTTCAACTTTTCTTTTTACTCTATAAAAAAAAGCCGCCCAACCATGTTGATTGAATGTTTGAGTACTCAAAGCCTCTCGTGAGTCTGGATACAAAGTATCTTCAGTCCTTTCCACAACTTCTAAATTGATTTCCCATCAGCCTATTCTATTCAATCTAATTCCAGACAGAGTCAGTAGACACTATTTTAGTATTTAGTATAGGTAGTGTAAGATAATTAGGAAGTCTTGATAGTCTTTCGTATAATCTCTTCTTCAATCCTAGGAACAAAAATGGAGTGTCCTTTAGGAACCTTTGGATACTAAGATTTCCGACCTCTTACTTTCGTAGTTCTGAATCCCAGAATTGACTCTCACTATTTATTTGATTCAATTGATATCATAAATCAAATAAATGTCCGAATCAATTAATCAATTAATAAGTAAGGGTTACTTCATACCTATTGGTACCGGTTTGTACCGGTACCCAGAACCCAGATTTTTAGAAAAAAAATTTATTTTTGTATAGAATTCTGGATTCTAAAAATCAAGTATCGACAGGCCTAGTCGTTTGCCTCTGCTTCTTGCGGGGCAAGAATTTGTCGAGTTAGATCAGCAGAATAAGAAATTTCAAGTCTTTTGTTGATCAGGCGACACCCGGATTTGAACTGGGGATAAAGGATTTGCAGTCCCCCGCCTTACCACTTGGCCATGCCGCCAAATTTGATCCAAAAAAAATTAGTAATAGAATATGGATGGATAAAAATATTATCCATTTTTTTTTGATCTTGAATCCCATTGTACTTATCCCTTTTCAAAAATTAATCCCTATTTTTTATTGGATCCAGTTTAGATTATTCTCTTCGATTGATTGTATCTCAAAAGACACACTGCTTAAAAACTTCCCTTCTCCTTCTATTGAAAAGAGAAAAAAATAGATTTCTGGTCACAGACCGAAAAATTCAGGGCAAATTTGAACCATTAACCATTTTTACTTTAGAATTAGTGAACGGTTCTTAAATTTGTATCTCAAATTGTATTTCTTTAATGGTATAAGAAAATCAAATTGATTTACGACTAATCAGTATCAATTATTTTCAATAATCAATCCTTTTCAATTTCAATTATAACAAAATATATGTGTATATGTAAACCCCAGAACAGAAATTGTTACACAGATACCGAATTGGGTCTTTCTCTTATGTACATATCCCTATAGAGAATTATTTAAATTTTTCATTGAATATTTTGAATAGAAAATAGGAATTATGATATAGTGCGACCTGACTTCTGTTGCCACAAGTAAAATTACGATAAAAGATGCGATATGCGGATAGGTATATCGGCATGTACTTAATAAATACTACTCCTATTACTATTACGCAATTCAATCGTATTCTATCTATAAATTCTACTACCAAAACAAAAAGAATCCGCGAATTCTTTTTTGAACATTAAAGTGTGCTAAAAAAAGGAAATTCTATACTGCTCCTGATTATTCTGTTTTTATCTCATTCATAAAGAGCAGATTTAATCTTGAATCCATTTATTTTTTGGTACCCAATCTGATCGTAATATCATAATAATAGGTATGGATCAATTTTTATATTCTATACAAGACTCCATAAGTGGAAGTGATAGAATTTTTTTTCCAGGAATGTTTTATCAATTCATTTCCATTTGTACTTGTTGCAAATTCGAACTTGCGTCGAAAATGCTCTTCATTCCTCCGCCTTGTTTCCGTTCATACGTATGAAATACATTACATATATGGAGTTGCCTGAAATTTCATGTGATTCAGTAAACAGAATGTACATTCCATCATTGCTAGATCGATCCGTATGGTTCGATGAATAGTGAGTCAATAATGGGATTTTTTCGATAAACAGGAAACTTAAGATTAAGATGCTCCGGAATGGAAATGAGGGAATGTCCACAATACCTGGATTTAGTCAGATTCAATTTGAGGGATTTTGTAGATTCATTAATCAGGGCTTGACGGAAGAATTTCATAAATTTCCAAAAATTGAAGATCAAGAAATTGAATTTAAATTATTTGTGGAAACATATAAATTGGTAGAATCCTTGATAAAAGAAAGAGATGCTGTGTATGAATCACTCACATATTCTTCTGAATTATATGTACTCGCGGGACTAATTTGGAAAACCGGTAGAGATATGCAAGAACAAACCGTTTTTATTGGAAACATTCCTCTAATGAATTCCCTA